ATATGGGGAATAACACACCCCCAGCGCTGGAAAAAGCACTTAGTCGTATTATTAGTCGTATTAAACTTGAGATTCCGATTGATGAAAATATAGAGAGTCTGATTAAGGGGAATACAGAGGTTCCGATTGAGGAGAATACAGAGGTTCCGATTGAGGAGAATACAGAGGTTCCGATTGAGGAGAATACAGAGGTTCCGATTGAGGAACCTTCATACGCGCATTTGTGGACTCTGTGCGAGAGTTGCGAGGCGTTGCATTTTAGGCAACATTTAAAGTTAGATATGAACATTTGTAACCAATGCGACTCTCATCTCAAAGTAAATAGTTCTGACAGAATTGACTTTTTGTTGGATTTGAATACTTTTTATTCTATGCATCAAGGCTTGACCTGCGTAGATCCCATTGAGTGGGATTCAGATGAAGCTCTTTTTCAAGAGAAATACTGGCAATCTGTACAAAACGAGGTTGCTAATAAGGAATGTTTTTCATCTGGGGTGGAGAAGGCCAAGGACCCCGAGAGATGGGATGGGAACGAGGAAAGGCCCCCGGATTCAGAAGATCAATGTAGGTACCAGCATTCCGATTGGGATTCAGCCGACAAATATCGGCATAGACGTGCGTGGAGGTCCGCTTCGGGTTCGTATTCACCAGCTGAATCTACCCATAAGTGTGGGTACCATAATTTCAATTTCACTTGGAATAGCCTTAAGTACAAGCTTAAGTTGTTAAGCGGTGATCCCGATTTCAATCCAGATACACAGACGTGTAAGGTGTTTCACGAGGCGTTTAGAAAATGGTACTCAAGGCAGAATAAGGAGTTTCACGAGCAAGTTAGAAAATGGCACTCAAGGCGGAATTCGGTTACGATCACGGAGGGCGTTCTAGAGGAAAGGAGGCTGGTAGATTCTACAGTTCTTTTCTGTTTTGTACAATTTCTGCGCAACATCTGGCATGAAGAAAATCCGCTATTGGATCGGGTATTTGGTAGGTCTAGGTCTAGGCGGGAGTCTTTGTGCCGGAACCTGAACCTGCTGACGTTTTATTTTTATTACTACGACTATTCAGAATACAAATCTGAAGAGCACAAATCTGAAGACTCTTCAGAGTACAAACCTGAAGACTCTTCAGAGTACAAATCTGACGACTCTTCAGAGTACAAACCTGAAGACTCTTCAGAGTACAAACCTGAAGACTCTTCAGAGCACAAACCTGAAGACTCTTCAGAGCACAAACCTGAAGACTCTTCAGAGTACAAATCTGAAGACTCTTCAGAGCACAAACCTGAAGACTCTTCAGAGTACAAACCTGAAGACTCTTCAGAGTACAAATCTGAAGACTCTTCAGAGCACAAGCCCAATTCTACAGAATCAGGGCTTTGGGAAAGTACAGCCCAAAAATCAGAGAAACAGGACGAAGACGAGAAGAAAAAGATTGAGTATCTAGGTCTAGAGAAGTATAAAGAGGAGCAAGACGCCTTGGAAAATGTAGATGTAGAAGAAGATGACCCTTATCAAGACCGTATCTTTGATTATACAAAAGACACGGGGTTGCCTGAAGCTATTCAAACAGGCAAAGGTCAGCTAAACGCTATTCCTTTAGTTTTTGGGGCTATGGAGTTTTGGTTTATGGGGGGTAGTATGGGATCCGTAGTAGGTGAGAGAATTGCCCGTTTAGTCGAATCTGCTAGCAATGCAGTTTTACCTCTGATTCTAGTGTGTGCTTCCGGGGGGGCGCGCATGCAAGAAGGAAGTTATAGCTTGATGCAAATGGCTAAAATATCTGGCACTTTGCATTTTTTTCGCAAAGAGGCAAATAAAAAGATAAAATTACTCTACTTAGCACTCCTTGCATCTCCGACTACTGGTGGGGTGGTTGCTAGTTTTGGTATGTTGGGCGATCTCATTATTGGCGAACCCAACGCAACCATTGCATTTGCAGGTAAAAGAGTAATTGAGGAAACATTGAAGGTGCTAGTACCCGAAGGTTCACAAGAGGCTGAACCTCTATTCGAAGCGGGCGTACTCGATAAAATCGTACCGCGTACCCTCTTAAAGGGTGTTTTTACCCACTTATTTGAGTTGCACGCTTTTTTTCCTTTGAATCAAAATGCAATGAACAATCAAGTAAAGACTTGATTGTTCAAGGTACGCGATCCAATAAAAAATCGAGTAAGTTAGAGCCTTTAACATCTATTAACAAGAGAAAGCGACCTTCGGAGAAATGAAGCAAGGCAAAGAGAATTTCATGCTCTTTGTCTTGCGTATCTGGATAGAATTATCCATATAGAATTTCTAATTCAAACGTCCTTCTATATCTTTCAAGTGGCGAGAATCCTCATTCTTTTTATTAAGAATCTTTGTTGTTGAATTAGATTCTAGAAGATTTCTCGGGAATTTGAAAGAAACTCTTTCTTTCTTAATAAGAAATGAATTTCTTAAATGAAAATGACAAGAACAAGAGAAGAAGAATATAATAAAAGAAAAAGAATAATAATGAGAATCAAAATGAAAGTAGATTAGTATACATCTATCTCATTTAGAAATATGAATAAGTTCTTTTATTTCGTTCTACATTCCTTGCACTTATTATACATACCCACTTAATTATCCTTAGTAGAATTCTATATGAAATACGCATTAGAATTCTTCTAAGATTAAGATACCTTTCTAACATAAAAAATAGAACAATAACAGGGACAAATATTAGGTCAAAATAGTTAGGTAAAAATAGGAGCCCATTCTATGACAACTCTCAATAACTTACCCTCCATTTTAGTGCCTTTAGTAGGCCTAGTATTTCCGGCATTTGCAATGGCTTCTTTATTTCTTCATGTTCAAAAAAACAAGATTTTGTAGATCCGATGGAGCAAAATAAAATCTTTTCGATTTTTTTTCAATTCAAGACTTAGATAAAAGATCTATTCTATTTATTAGAATAGAATATAAGATCTTTCCATCGAAGAGAGATGGCAGAAGTCTGTCTTGTGCATGTGCAAAGATGCTATATCGTTAAATGAATTCTAGCTTTTTTTTACTTTGTTAATTTACAAAGTAACAAGTAAAATGAAATTGATTTAGGTTATTCTTACAATAAAAAAAAGGAAACCGGGTCTAGTATGAGTTGTCGATCTGAAAATCTATGGCTAGAACTTATAGCGGGGTCTCGAAAAACAAGTAATTTTCTCTGGGCTCTTATCCTTTTTTTAGGTTCATTCGCATTCTTATTGGTTGGAACTTCCAGTTATCTTGGCAGAAATTTGATATCTTTATTTCCGTCTCAGCAAATTCTTTTTTTTCCCCAAGGGGTCGTGATGTCTTTCTATGGAATCGCGGGTCTGTTTATAAGCTCTTATTTGTGGTGCACAATTTCATGGAATGTAGGTAGTGGTTATGATCGATTCGATAGAAAAGAAGGAATAGTGTGTATCTTTCGTTGGGGATTCCCCGGAAGAAACCGTCGTATCTTCCTACGATTCCTTATGAAAGATATTCAGTCCATCAGAATAGAAGCTAGAGAGGGTTTTTATGCTCGTCGTATCCTTTATATGGAAATCAGAGGTCAGGGGGCCATTCCCTTAACCCGTACTGCCGAGAATTGGACTCCACGCGAAATTGAGAAAAAGGCTGCTGAATTAGCCTATTTCTTGCGTGTCCCAATGGAAGTATTTTAAAATAACTGAACCGAAGAAATAGAAGACATCCTTTCGGCAGCAGGGAAGAAACGTATGGATGCTCTTTAGAAATCTTTTTTTCTATAGCATAACCTAATTGAAGTTTCTTCAAAATAAGCATTCATTAACAAATTCATGATGAAAAAATGAAAAAAAAAAAAACACCCACTCCCTTTCTATATCTTGCATCTATAGTCTTTTTACCCTGGTGGATCTCTCTCTCATTTAATAAAATTCTAGAATCTTGGGTTACTAATTGGTTGAATATCAGTCAATCCGAAACTTTTCTGAATGATATTCAAAAAAAAGGTGTTATAAAAAAATTCATAGAATTAGAGGAACTCCTTCTCTTGGACGAAATGATAAAGGAATGCCCCAAACTAGATCTACAAAAGTGTCGTATAGGAATCCACAAAGAAACGATCCAATTGATGAATATGTACAATGATGATCGTATCCATACAATTTTGCACTTCTCGACAAATCTAATCTCTTTCGTTATTCTAAGTGTTTGTTCTATTCTGGGTAATGAAGAACTTGTTATTCTTAACTCTTGGATTAAAGAATCCTTCTATAATTTAAGTGACACAACAAAAGCCTTTTGTCTTCTTTTATTAACTGATTTTTTGTTCGGATTACATTCGATCAGTGGTTGGGAATTCCTAATTAGCTCCGCCTTTCGATTTATTCATAACGATAACGATCAAATTAGATCTTTTCTTATTTGCCTTTGTCCAGTCCTTTTACATACCGTTTTTAACTATTGGGCCTTCTATTATTTAAACTGTCTATCCCCGTCACTTCTAGTGCTTTATGATTCAATGGTTAACGCTGACTGAAAAAAGATCTGATCCGACGATACAATTCCTATCCTTATTGCTTTGTACACAAAGCCGTATTTACCCCTTCTACCCCTCTGGGGTCCTATATTCCAGTAAACTACTCTGGTAAATAACAGAATCGTAGGTAGGAAACTCTACTAGTAACCCACCTAATTTTATTGTTGAAATTTTTAGATCAATGATTGGACCAGGCCCATGCAAACTAGAAAGACCCTTTCTTGGATAAAGGAAGAGATTACTCGATCCATTTCCGTATCGCTAATGCTATCTATAATAACTCATGCATCCGTTTCAAATGCATATCCCATTTTTGCGCAGCAAGGTTATGAAAATCCGCGAGAGGCGACTGGGCGTATTGTATGTGCGAATTGCCATTTAGCCAATAAGCCTGTGGATATTGAGGTTCCACAAACGGTACTTCCTGATACTGTATTTGAAGCAGTTGTTCGAATTCCTTATGATATGCAACTGAAACAAGTTCTCGCTAA